ATACTTTCATTTATTTCAAGTAATTGATTGGTCGTACAAAAAATATACTATTACTATACTATAATAGAAATAGATTGATTATAGTAGATAGTATTTGATGAAAGAAACAGAACATAGTTGGATCTAATGTAACAATATTTGCAATGCAACCATTGTTACATTAGATCCAAAACAAGAGTTCTTTCTTGTTCTTGTCCGAACTACAAGATGGAACTTCTTGATATGGAAAAACAGAATATAGAATAGAACCTAAAAGGATAAGGAAAGTTGTTTTTCTTCGAATCGAGTTGGACTCGAAATAAAAAAGAAAAATAAAGGTTTTTCGATAAACCCCCGATCCTTTTTTTCTTCTGATTTGAGATATTATGGACAATTACCCAACCTATTACTGAATTCAATGGTTTAAAGTAAGTATAAAATTAAAAAATAGAAAATTCAGTACGAGAAATGAGAAAAATTGAAGTTATTTTCAAATCTAATTCTTTTATTCCAGAATTACTTAAATAGAATTTTCTTTTTGAATGAAATTAGACGACACGGAATAATTATTATTACTTTTACTTTATGAAATTACTTTATTAAATTGCACAATGAATCTATTCATTCACAGGATTGGTCGATGTTACAGCGTATAAATCCATTTTTTTCTACTTATGTAATTTGTAATTCTACTTTTTTTTAGTGCTATCTATAATGACTGATGAATCAAGAACTTTCACTTAGAACTAAACTAATTCTGTTAATTGATTTTTTCTTACCGTCGTATCTGAAAAAATGGAAACTTAGGTAAGTGTTTTATCAACATATGTATCAAAAAAAGATATCTAATTTAGCTCTTTCATGCTTACTATAACGAGTTATTTCGGTTTTCTATTGGCTGCTTCAACTATAACCCCAGCTCTATTGATTGGTTTGAACAAGATACGACTTATTTGAAATGAATTGAATGAACAAATTCATAAAAATCTCTCCTTCAGGTATTCTACGGTCCTTTCCCGTGTCAATTGTTAATTCTTGGTCATATTGGTAACTCTTGGTCATTGAGATTCATGGATTTTTCAGATTAATATTTAGGGATAGATCTTACCTTTCTTTTTATCTCCTCAAACAAATCGAAATGATTGAAGTTCTTCTATTTGGAATCGTCTTAGGTCTAATTCCTATTACTTTAGCAGGATTATTTGTAACTGCATATTTACAATACAGACGCGGTGATCAGTTGGACCTTTGATTGAATAACATTTTTTTTATTGTGATTCAAAATAACATAAACGGAATCACGCTCTGTAGGATTTGAACCTACGACATCGGGTTTTGGAGACCCGCGTTCTACCGAACTGAACTAAGAGCGCTTTTTTATGACAGGAGATACGATTGTATTGTAAAGAAAAGGATTTTCTCATTTTTGTACCCCCAATGCGTCTTGTATACATTGGTATGCAAAAATGAAAGATTATGTCCAATTTTATTTAATTGATCTCACTCAGATCCCAGTCAATTAATCCCTCGTTACCGCCCATAGGAGAAGTAATAGGTAGGGATGACAGGATTTGAACCCGTGACATTTTGTACCCAAAACAAACGCGCTACCAAGCTGCGCTACATCCCTAAAAAAAAATTTTGTACAGTGTCATTGTACAAAATCCATGTCTTGTTTTCCACATCATTTTTTTTTCCTCGATCCATATACAATTTTCTTATCATTTCCTCTTTTTGGTTTCATATAATAAAAGAATTATATACATCTGAAACCTAACGTATAAAAAAGATGACTATTTTGCTTAGGAAGAAGAGGGTCTCTTTTTTAGGGGCAGGGGTAGGAAAATCTTATCTACTGTTCATTGTACATATCCATTTTTGTTAGGAATTCCGTACAAAAAAATACAAATGATCTTGAACTACAGCATCTGACCATATATGTATTACAATAAAAATAAAGAAGGAGGATTTTCAATGCGAGATATAAAAACATATCTTTCCACAGCGCCTGTGCTAACTACTCTATGGTTTGGGTCTTTAGCGGGTCTATTGATAGAAATTAATCGTTTATTCCCAGATGCTTTGTCATTCCCTTTTTTTTCAGTTCTTTAGGATAGGAAGGAAAGAAAAAGTATATTGAACCTCAGCAAATATCCGGTGGATCTAAGATCCCGTTTTGGAGAACAGAAATAGAAAGGGGGTCCAGTCTAGGGTAAAAAAAAGCTCCATGAAATCATAGCATAAAAAAAAAGATACTGAAATGAAATACTGGGATTAGGATAGGAATAATTGATAGTTAGAAAAAAATTGTATTACTTACATTATTACTATATAGAATAATATTCTATTAATTATAATTACAACAAAATATTTAGATCTAATTAGTAACTTCTATTGATATTTATTTTTTTCTTTTTTGTTCTTTTCGTCTTCTTAGGTTCGGGTCGAAAACAAAAGAGTTAAGTTGATCAAACAAAAATGCAAAGGGGGTTTATGGCTAAAGGTAAAGATATCCGAGTTAGAGTTATTTTGGAATGTACCTGTTGTGTCCAAAATGGTGTCAATAAGGAAAAGGAATCGCCAGGCATTTCTAGATATATTACTCAAAAGAATCGGCACAATACACCCAGTCGATTAGATTTGAGAAAATTTTGTCGATATTGTCATAAGCATACGATTCATGGGGAAATAAAGAAATAAATCGAACGTGTGTTTGATCTGCAGTGCAGGAAAAGGAAGAACTTAACATAAACATATATATAATATCAAAATATATAATATACAAAAAAACCTATTTCGGTCGGATCTGAAATGAATAAAGAAATAGAATTTTAGAGATAAGGAATAAACCATGGATAAATCCAAGCAACCTTTTCGTAAATCCAAGCGATCTTTTCGTAGGCGTTTTCCCCCAATGGAATCGGGGGATCGAATTGATTATAGAAACATGAGTTTAATTAGTCGATTTATTAGTGAACAAGGAAAAATATTATCTAGACGGGTGAATAGATTGACCTTGAAACAACAACGATTAATTACTATTGCTATAAAACAAGCTCGTATTTTATCTTTGTTACCTTTTCTTAATAACGAAAAACAGTTTGAGAGAGCCGAGTCAATCCCTAGAACTACCGGTCCTAGAACCAGAAATAAATAGATATATTCTTCCATTCATTCAAAACTTCAATCGGAATTCAAGCTCAGATTGATGTTTTGTTCGAAAAGCCTCAAATCCGGATTTGATTGTTGTGTTATAAGAAACAACAAATCAAATAGGGAAAGAATAAATCTTTTTTGAAAGATGTTCGTTCATTTCTACTACTTATCTTATCTTTATTTTTTTATTCTATCTTCCCGGAGTCCATTCTCCGGGGAATGCAATTCTGTTTCAATCATTCCTATATATGACTTTAGAGTGTTTTTTATTTCATAATTTTATTGGAAATCATGTAAAGACAATTCTTATTTGATATAGCTATTTGCGCAAGTATTTTACGATTAAGAAGTAATTGCTTCTTGTACAGATTGTGTATTAATCTACTATAACTATAGAATACCCCTTTCTCACGAGCCGCTGCATTTATCCGAGCGATCCACAAACGACGAAAGTACCTCTTTTGCCTGCCCCTATCTCGATGAGAGGAAACCAAAGCTCTCATTTTCTGTTGAGTAATGGTTCGAGTAAGTCTTGAATGTGCCCCTATAAAGGTTGATGCAAATAAACGAATTTTTATTCGACGTCTCCGAGCTATATATCCTCGTCTAACTCTGGTCATTGAATCAAATTAAACTTTAATGAATGAATAACTAATTGATTTCTCTTCTTTCAGTCATCCTTTTATCCTCCCATTGATTAATAACAAAACGGATTATTCCGATATATAAAATATAAATTCCAATGGCTTTTGCTACTATGACCTTCCCAACCACGATTTTGAATCCTTCCAGGTAAAATACCTAGAAATAAGAAATTCTAACGATTAAATAAAAGCAAAAAATAGTGGGTTCCATCGTTTCTATGGTTATTTCATAAACGGTGAGGTCCTCTCTATACACCGGAGCCCCCTCTTTCATTTAATCAAATGTTATTGTAAACTTGTATAGTTCACTCTCTTTGGCTCTACCAATCAATTATACAGTAATAGATCTTTTCACAAAACAAAAAAGGCTATCCATACAGTGACGGCATTTAATTATGAAAGTTGGCTAGGTAGCTGACCTTGTTAGTCCGTTCTTTCAAGAAAGAGAACATAACCTCTTTGCTTCTTGTAGTACTATTTCCTCCGCTTAATGGATAACTATTTGCTACCAATGGGGAATTGCTTTTTATCTCAAATTGAGGTGATTGGATTTGCACCAACGGAAACCATAAATTTCATACACAAAAAATATAGGTATATGATAGATCTTCATTTTTAGATAGTAAAAATGGCTTTTTCTACTCTATCTATCCTATTGGTGATTGGTACTGGAAAAATTGTTTCGTTTGTTCGAACTCATGATCTAAACGAGTCGCACATACACCCTAGTACATGTTCCCCGACGCTGAGGACATCCTCGAAGTGCGGGGGATTTCGTGATTTTTCTTATTGGCTGTCTTGTGTTTCTAATAAGTTGTTTAATTGTCGGCATATCATACATATATATAATAAAATGGGTTGGTTTAGATCGATCTTAACCTGATGATTGATGATTATGAATTATTTCCATTCAATATCAAATCACGAAAAATTCGAATTATGATTTGAAACGGAATCATGTATTTACACGAAATCTCCAGTATTTTCATTTTAGACCGCTACAAGATCAACAATACCATGAGCTTGGGCTTCTGTTGCTGACATAAAAACATCCCTTTCCATGTCTTCGGATATAACCCATAAAGGGTTGCCCGTTCTTTGTACATAAACCTTTGTGAGGGTTTCGCGAAGTTTCAGTAGTTCTTTCGCTTCCAGGAGAAATTCCCCCGCTTGCGCCTCATAAAAAGAACTAGCAGGTTGGTGAATCATGACCCTGATAATATTGATATAACATCATGCATGAACGGTTCTTCTATCTTGCAGGATTAGGCTAAAGTAATGGAAAAAAAATAAGAAGAAAAAAAAAAACAAATAGAATGGAACAGCCATACAGGCATCTTTTGTGCATTGCATACGGCTCTGTAATGCCATTTCTTCCTCACTTCTCTTCAATTTCGATTCTATCGAAGAAAAAAAAGGAATCCATCCGATCCAGATCGTTGAATGATCCATTTACCACCCTTCCCTTCGTATTGTAGGAGTCAAAAAATACTATGAGGGTTCTGTTGCTTTCTATATTTATCTCGTCTGTGATTTAGTAATCCCAAAGTTTCCTTTTTTTTTTCATTTTCGTACTCTTTCTTTCGTAACGTAAATATCATAAAGAGACTTTTGGTGTGGAAGAAAAATGGTTTGTGATGCTGAAATGTACTCCTGACACATAAGATCAAATTGGAATAACCTTTGTGTTTCATACTACTATCTCGATACAAAATCTCATGTTAGGAAAAACAATACTAGTTTCTTCATATCGAACTCGAAGTGCCATGCGATTATTATCTATTTTTCATATTATTCACATTCGATATGGCGAAGGCATAGTCTTCTTCTTTTTTCTTCAAATAAAAACTCGTTAGCGCTAAGCATGAGGGAATGCTATACGTTTGGTAATTTCTCCTCCGACCAGAATGAAAGATCCCATTGAAGCGGCTAATCCCATGCAAATTGTATGCACATCGGGCGAAACAAATTGCATAGTATCATAAATGGCTATTCCTGGTATTACCCATCCGCCGGGGGAGTTTATAAACAAATAAAGATCCCTAGCATCATCTTCTATACTGAGATATACCATGAGACCAACAAGTTGATTTGAGATCTCACTATCAACTTCTTGGCCTAAAAAAAGTAATCTTTCTCGATAAAGTCGGTTGATTAGAACAAAATTGTATCCTTTTTGAATCGTATGCGCATCTTTGGATGCATACGGTTCAAAAAAATTGTGAAAAAAGAATCAATGTGTCGATTCCAATCCTATCTCTTTTTTTTAACAGATTTCCGTTTTTCTAATGAAAATAAAGGGGTTTTTTCTTCTATTTTTCAAACAAAAACATAAGTTTTGGCTCCCAAAAGAATTTACTGAACTTCATTTTTTTTATTAACTTTTCATTGATGTATTGTTTCGTCGAGATTCAAATCACGATGCCGTTTTCTTGTTCCTGAATGGGTCCTTTCCATTTTTTTAGGTTCATGTTCTACTCCGGGGAAAGATCTATCCAAATTCTGTTTGCACATATAGAACAAAGAATCTCAGTACCATTTCTTTTTGCTACGACTTTTTCAAATTCGTTTTATGCCTCTCCCAAACTATTCGATGTATTCATCATATTGGTTGGCATGTCAGTTTGAGATCACCCCTATAATTTATAATTTAATTAAATATAAATATTAAGAATCGTCTATGCTACAAGCGGTAATTGTACATATATTACTATTACCAACTTGTTTGGTATTTTCTGAACAGAGCTTGGATATTTTATTTTTTTAGTCCAAGTCAACCATAAATTCTTCTAATTGATAATATTGATCCTCAATAGAAATTGATCCAATTTTACTTCACGTTCCGAATGATTGAAGAACCAATCAATACAATATTTCTTGGGCGAAACTAAAGATATCTCGATCGGGGGAGAAAACGGGTAAATCCCATATGACCCAATATGTCTGACAAGTCGCACTATACGTCAACCCAAACTGCATCTTCCTCCCCAGGACTCCGAAAAGGTACTTTTGGAACACCAATGGGCATTAAATTAAAGAAAAAATTAAGCACTATACTTCACTTTAATATGGAAACGTAAGAATGAGTTTATTGTTTTCATCATTTTTTTCTGTTTATTTTACTAGTTTATACATAAATGGGAAGGTTTTTAGAGAAAGAGAGAATGAATAAATACAAATTTTAATGAAAGGATCGATCGTTCTAATAATAAACAAGTATCCATCCATTCGTTCCCACAAAATGGGACCGATGCTCCCATTGCGTATTGGTACTTATCGGGTATAGAATAGATCTGCTTCTCTTTGTTCTTACGAACAGAATTCCTCCGTTATTTTTAACGGAATAGAATAAATAGTAACCTTTTCTCATACAGAATCCACTCAAAAGTACATAGTATATTCCAATGCGATAAAGTTACATAGTGTCTATTTTTCTTTGATAAAGGGGTATTTATGGGTTTGCCTTGGTATCGTGTTCATACTGTCGTATTGAATGATCCCGGTCGATTGCTTTCTGTCCATATAATGCATACGGCTCTAGTTTCTGGTTGGGCAGGTTCTATGGCTCTATACGAATTAGCGGTTTTTGATCCCTCTGACCCCGTTCTTGATCCAATGTGGAGACAAGGTATGTTCGTTATACCCTTCATGACTCGTTTAGGAATAACCAATTCGTGGGGTGGTTGGAGTATTTCAGGAGGAACTGTAACGAATTCCGGTATTTGGAGTTATGAAGGCGTAGCAGGTGCACATATTGTGTTTTCTGGCTTGTGCTTTTTGGCGGCCATATGGCATTGGGTGTATTGGGACCTAGAAATATTCTGTGATGAACGTACGGGAAAACCCTCTTTGGATTTGCCCAAGATCTTTGGAATTCATTTATTTCTCTCAGGAGTGGCTTGCTTTGGCTTTGGCGCATTTCATGTAACAGGTTTATATGGTCCTGGAATATGGGTGTCCGATCCTTATGGACTAACTGGAAAAGTACAATTTGTAAGTCCAGCGTGGGGCGCGAAAGGTTTTGATCCTTTTATTCCGGGAGGAATCGCTTCTCATCATATTGCAGCGGGTACACTGGGCATATTAGCGGGCCTATTCCATCTTAGTGTCCGTCCGCCTCAACGTCTATACAAAGGATTACGTATGGGCAATATTGAAACTGTGCTTTCTAGTAGTATCGCTGCTGTTTTTTTTGCAGCTTTTGTTGTTGCTGGAACTATGTGGTATGGTTCAGCAACTACCCCAATCGAGTTATTTGGTCCCACTCGTTATCAGTGGGATCAGGGATACTTCCAGCAAGAAATATATCGAAGAGTTGGTGCCGGACTAGCCGAAAATCTGAGTTTATCGGAAGCTTGGTCTAAAATTCCCGAAAAATTAGCTTTTTATGATTACATTGGTAATAATCCGGCAAAAGGGGGATTATTCAGAGCGGGCTCAATGGACAGTGGGGATGGAATAGCTGTTGGATGGTTAGGTCACCCCGTCTTTAGAGATAAAGAAGGGCGCGAGCTTTTTGTACGTCGTATGCCTACTTTTTTTGAAACATTCCCAGTAGTTTTGGTAGATGGAGACGGAATTGTGAGGGCGGATGTTCCTTTTCGAAGAGCAGAATCAAAGTATAGTGTTGAACAAGTAGGTGTAACTGTTGAGTTCTATGGTGGCGAACTCAATGGAGTCAGTTATAGTGATCCTGCTACTGTGAAAAAATATGCTAGACGTGCACAATTAGGGGAAATTTTTGAATTAGACCGGGCTACTTTGAAATCCGATGGTGTTTTTCGTAGTAGTCCAAGGGGTTGGTTCACTTTTGGGCATACTTCGTTTGCTTTGCTCTTCTTTTTCGGACACATTTGGCATGGCGCTAGAACCTTGTTCAGAGATGTTTTTGCTGGTATTGATCCAGATTTGGATGCTCAAGTGGAATTTGGAGCATTCCAAAAACTTGGAGACCCAACTACAAGGAGACAAGTAGTTTGATACAAGATTGCTCTGGTATCTTTCGCCTCTATTTTTTTTTTTTATTTGAATAGGGTACTCGAGAAATATTGACTTGAATCACCTTCTTTTCTTTGATTCTTTCCCTTTTTTATATGGTATGGTAAACAACCCCACTCAAACGAATAGGTGTGAAAGCTATAATTGTAAACCACGATCGAATCTATGGAAGCATTGGTTTATACCTTCCTTTTAGTCTCGACTTTAGGGATAATTTTTTTCGCTATCTTTTTTCGAGAACCACCTAAGGTTCCGACTAAAAAATGAAATGATTTTTCATTATATCAACTGAAGTAATGAGCCTCCCATATCGGGCGGCGCATTACTTCAACTAGTCTAGTCCCCGTGTTCTTCGAATGGATCTCTTAATTGTTGAGAGGGTTGCCCAAAAGCAGTATATAAGGCGTACCCCGTAAAGCTTACAAGTAAACCAGATATGAAGATGGCGACTAGGGTTGCTGTTTCCATTTTTAGAGAATTTCAAGATCATAACGGATCCACGATAAGATAGTTTATTTACAACGGAATGGTATACAAAGTCAACAGATCTCAACCAATGATTAAATAGGATTTATGGCTACACAAACCGTTGAGGGTAGTTCTAGATCTAGGCCAAGACAAACTGCCGTAGGGAATTTATTGAAACCATTGAATTCGGAATATGGTAAAGTAGCTCCGGGCTGGGGGACTACACCACTTATGGGAGTCGCAATGGCTCTATTTGCGATATTCCTATCTATTATTTTGGAAATTTATAATTCTTCCGTTTTACTGGATGGAATTTCAATGAGTTAGGTTCATAAGAACTATGAAGCCTTAGTTTTTCAATAAAAAAAATGATTTAAAACTCGGATTTATAGACCGTTCTGGTAGTTCGACTGTGGAATTTCTTTGTTTCGGTATTTCCGGAATATGAGTGTGTGACTTGTCATAATTGATCCTATTGATAATACAGAGAATGGTCCTGTCATCTCTATCAAGATGATTCTACCCCGTCGGATATTTATTTGAATATCTGGAACACGGAATAGATAGAATAGATCAAGAAAAGAAATATTTGAACTATGATTCATACCTACTATTTAGACCTCGTAACCGGACTCAAAAAAAAACAATTTCAGATAGGTATTTCCTATCCTAAATCAAACGATTTTTCTTTCTTTAGACTCATTATCTACTCATTGAATAGGTGATGATCAAATGGTTTTTACTCAGAAAACCTT